CATATTGAGGCTGCATTAATCGGGAATACACGACAGAAGGGATTAATCGTTTTATTTCCAAACTTCACCTTCAGCAAGCGTAGGTTTTTTTTTCAATTTTTTTTTATTTGTCTCTGAAGAATGTATCTTTCTCCTAAGACTGAGTGAGATCCGTAAAAAAAAAAAAGAATAATCAAATCGCACCATCTCTGTAATAAGTGAATGCCTCTTTTTCTCCAGAAGTTGTCGGAATTATTCGTAATAAGATATTGGCTACAATGGTAAAGGTCTTATCAATAAAATTTCCATTTATCCGAGATCTAGTCATAGGTAGCAATCCATTCTATAATTTCATTTTTTATCGCGTGATAAAATAATTCCCCAAACAAAGGAATTGTACAATACAGTACGAAATAACGTAAAAATGGACTTATTAATCAAATTACTTTATTCTACGGTAGGCTTTGAAGTAGATTTTTTTTTTTCAAAAAAAAAAAAACAACAAATTCTTTCTATTTTTTTAGTTTCAATTGATTGTATTGTGTGCGCCTACGCAAATGGGATATAAATGCCTCACTATTCACTCGGTTTAGGGACATAATCATTATGTAGGAGAGATGGCCGAGTGGTTCAAGGCGTAGCATTGGAACTGCTATGTAGGCTTTTTGTTTACCGAGGGTTCGAATCCCTCTCTTTCCGCACCCTTACCAAGTTCATCAATGTTACTGACCTCAATGTTTGAAATAATAATAGATAACATTATTGCAACTTTGATATGCATTCTCTATTCCTAATTTCTTTCTGTAATATAGAAAACCAGTACCAAAATTTCCCCTGCCCCCAGAAGGGCCGCCGTATCTGTTACGTCAAGGTCTAATTTTCTCCAAAATACTAATAGGCCGCCGATATAATAGGACACGGATAGAGTCAAAGCAACATGCAATATAACTATAGTGACCTTTTTATGTATATGTATAAAAATAGTAATACTAATAAGCCTCCGATATAAAAGGACACGTATAGAGTCAAAGCAATATGCAATATAACTATAGTGACCTTTTTATGTTTTTGTATAAAAATAGTCACATCATTCTTCTTTTTTTGAATGAATTTTAGTATATTTGTGGGATTTTCGAGTGGCATAATTAAAGTCTCCTTAAAAGTTCAAATTTATTCAATTTATGTGGATAAAGTGGGCAAGGAATAACAATTTTCCTACACCCACTTCTATACACGAATGGGGAAAAATACTCGGATCAAAATTCTTGTTATTTTAACGAGGTTTAAGTCTGACGAGAATAATATTCTACAACCAGCAATTCATTAATTTTCAAACCAACCCATTTCCTATTTATTATTTGATTGACTAATCCTTTATATTGGACTGGATGAAGAGTCAAATGGGTTGGCAATTGTTTGCGGGGGGCTGATTCAAGAGAATTTTGAATTAGAGTTCTCGATTTTTGTTCATCCTTGGCTGTAATAATATCTTCAGGTTTACAACGATAACTTGGTATATCTACTATACGACCATTAACTAAAACATGTCTGTGGTTAACTAATTGACGGGCTTGAGGAATAGTCGCAGCCATACCCAATCGAAAAAGTATGTTATCCAAACGCATTTCTAATAATTGGAGTAAAACCTGACCGGTTGACCCTTTCGCTTTTCCAGCGATACGAACGTATTTAAGCAATTGTCGTTCTGTAAGACCATAATGAAAACGCAATTTTTGTTTTTCTTCTAAACGAATACGATATTGAGATTTTTTACTGGAGAGCGATTGTTTTCTTCGAACTCTTCTAACTGGAAGCTCTTTTCTGGTTAGTCCTGGTAAAGCCCCCAGACGGCGTATTTTTTTGAAACGAGGCCCTCTGTAACGTGACATAAACACTCCTTTTTAAAATGGAAAATCTCATAAAGAAAAATAAAAACTAAACTAAATGACAAATATTATATTCTAATAAATGAAGTGAAATCTACTTAAAGTATTGTACTAATGTAGTACAAAGAAGAATTGGAAAGATTCTATCAGTATCCGAATTGAATTCTATTCTATATCTATTTATTTTCCTAATATAAAAAGAGATTATCCCTTATGTCAAAAATGAAAAAAAAAATAGAGAAAAAAGCCGGCTATCGGAATCGAACCGATGACCCTCGCATTACAAATGCGATGCTCTAACCTCTGAGCTAAGCGGGCTCTCAGAACACAAATTGTGCATTTATTTATCAGAATTCTTTCCTAAACTACTGGGATCCTAGTTATTAACTATTTAATATTAGCTCTTCATAACACAATTACTCTATCATAACATAATCAAATAAATACAAACATACAAAAAAATATAGAATATCCCATATTTATTTGATATTCTAGTATATAACATATGATAAAAATCGGAATAATTTTAAAATACGAATAAAAATTTTTTGAATTACCAGTTACCTAGAATACTCTTTTTATCCTCTAATAATTAATAATTTATCAAATATTTTTTGATCCATAAAAAAAGAATT